TGAGTTTATTCATTCTGTCTTTCTTTATGAATTTTTAGAATCTATGGATAAAATAAATACAATAAAAACCAATATGAATATTATAAAGACAATAAAAAAAATTGTTACGTTTCCAACTCAAAGTGAAATATAGTATTTAGTTCTTTCTTTCATTTAATGCCTATTGGTGTTCCAAAAGTTTCATTCTCATTTTCTAGAGAGGATGAATTAATGTGGATTGACATATAGTGCGACTTGTCAGATATATTGGGTCACATGGTATTTCCCCGTTCTCTCCTCCGATCGAGATATCCCCCGTTTCGCCCAAGAAAGATAAATTGAATCATCAAAAATTTGGAGCGTGAAGTGCAATTAGATCCATTTTTGAGGGGATTCATATTACTATTATCAATTATAATAATTTATGGTTGGCTTGGTTGGACTAAAAAAATGAAGTATCCAGGCTCCGTTTAGAAAAAACCCAATTGGATTGGTAAGATATCTATGATTGCTATTCATATTTTTTCTTTGTAAAGAGATCCTAATTGTCAAGCAAAATTATCTCAACTCTAATATTGTATAAAATGAATTGAAAAAAAAAAAGAAATACAAAAAGAAATGGTAATGGGAGCATTTGTCCTATATGTACAAATCCAAATCGGGCGGATCTTTACCCGGAGTAGAGCATAAACCTAAAAAGATGAAACAGACCCATTCAGGAACAAGAAAATACCATCGCGGTTTGAATTAAATCTCGATGAAAGAATACATCAATGAGAAGTTAATTCGATAAGTTTAATGACCCTTTCTTATAACTTATAATTTTATAATGGAAAATCTAAAATATAAAAAAGGAGTCAAAACTCGTCTTTATTGAAAAATCGAAGAAAAGCCCTTTCGTTAGAAGTAAGAAAGAACCTTTCTAGAAAAAAAAAAAGAAAAAGGGCTGGAATCTATACATTGATTCACAATTTTTTTGAACCGTATGCATCAAAAGACGCATGTACGGTTCCTAAGGGATACAATTTTACCCTAATCAACCGACTTTATCGAGAAAGATTACTTTTTTTAAGCCAAGGGATTACTAGCGAGCTTGCGAATCAACTTATTGGTCTTCTGATATTTCTCAGTATGGAGGATGATGCCAAAGAGATGCATTTGTTTATAAACTCTCCTGGGGGCTGGGTAATACCTGGGATTGCCCTTTATGATACTATGCAAATTGTGCTACCAGAAATCCGTACAGTATGCGTAGGATTAGCCGCTTCAATGGGATCTGTTATCCTGGTCGGAGGAGAAATTACCAAACGTCTAGCATTCCCTCACGCTTGGCGCCAATGAGGTTTTTATTTGAGAGAAAAAAGAAGACTATGCCTTCGCCATATGAATACTAAGTAATAATAGCATGGCACTTCGAATTCGATATGAGAAATTTTTGTATTGTTTTTTTTTTAAACATTAGATTCTGTATCGAGAGAGTAGTATGAGATTCAGGGGTATTTCCGATTTTATCTTATCTATCGGGAGTTCAGTTCAGCGTCACAAACTTTTTTGTTTTCATGCCGGAGAGTTCTTAACAATATTTATGTTATGAAAGAGTACGAAAAAAAAAAAAAAGATTTTTTCCTTATTTGATAGGATTAAAAAGAAACTTTGGGATTGCTGAATCACAGACAAAAAAAGAAAAAAGAAACATATAAAGCAACGGAGCCATCATAGTATTTTTTAACTCCTCCGAAAGGAAGGATGGCAATTTGATTATTTACCCATCTGATCTGAGTCTGATAGATTCTTTTTTTTTTCTTTCTTCAATAGAAAGGAGGGGGGTCAATTTTCTTGTAGAGCCGTATGCACAAAAGATGCCTGTACGGTTGTTTAATTCTATCTTTTTTCTATTCTTTATCTTTCTTTTCTCTTTGCTTTATCATGCGAGATAGGGGAAGCTTTTATTTTGTTATATCATCAGGGTAATGATGCATCAACCTGTTAGTGGTTTTTATATGGCACAAGTAGGCGAATTTGTCCTGGAAGCGGAAGAACTGCTGAAACTGCGTGAAACCCTCACAAGGATTTATGCAAAAAGAACGGGCAACCCCTTATGGGTTGTAACCGAAGATCTGGAACGAGATGTTTTTATGTCAGCAACAGAAGCCCACGATTATGGAATTGTTGATCTTGTAGCAGTTCTTTGAGATTTTATCTTCGAATTGAATATTCTATTAAATAGAAGTAATTCATCATCATTCGGTTAGGATCAATCTAAACCAACCCATCATATTATGTATACGATTCAACATGCCAACTATTAAACAACTTATTAGAAATACAAGACAGCCAATCAGAAATGTCACGAAATCCCCCGCTCTTCGGGGGTGCCCTCAGCGTCGAGGAACATGTACTAGGGTGTATGTGCGACTCGTTTAGATCATGAGCTGGCACAAAAGCAAGAAAACTACTTTTACAGTATCAACGATCAGTACCGGTGAATGGGATAGGATGGAAAAAGGAACTCCATTCATTA